CCGCTGAGTTAAAGGGGCTCGTTTGATTCAATTCATGAATGAATTACTAATATTCATATAAGATAAATCTATCTATATATAGATAGATTGTATAATTTATCTACATATAGATAATATTTATTATATAGAAATGCAGTAGACTCAGAATGGCTAGTGGTTCATTCAGGAACCAAAAATTGTATTTCTTAGATATTATTATAGGGTATAGGTTGAAAATAGGATTGGAAAAATATCAATGCAATGAATTGTTTCAAGGCCGACCCTAATTGACTTCGATGAAAACGAAATTCATTTGATTGATATTATCTCCAAAATTGACCTTGTCCCCTGAATCAATTCTTAAAGAAAAAAAATGGGATAAATTCTTGTCCTGATCCCCCCCCTTATTTCAGATTGTTTGTTAATTTCCTGGCTTATTGTGAGATAGAGATATTTCTATCTCATCTGAAGAAGGATCTTTACTTCGTATTACTTCATATTTATTTTGATTTGTATTTCTCTTAATTTTATTTTTTTATTTATGTATTCATTATACAATTGAAATATGAATACATAAAATATTTCACTCTATTTTCATTCAAAATAGATTTTTTTATAGAATGGCAATTAGAATGCATGATTTAGGAATCAAAATGACGAATCCAAAAATTTTAGGGAATTCTGAAAGACGGAAAGACCTTTCGGGTCTAGTCAGACTATTCCATTATATTGACAATTTCAAAAAACTGTTCATACTATACCATGAGCATAATAGAGTATGATGGCGGTTGGGCAAGTATGCCCCCATCGTCTAGTGGTTCAGGACATCTCTCTTTCAAGGAGGCAGCGGGGATTCGACTTCCCCTGGGGGTAGGTTACTACGAAAGGAAGTTGAGCGTGGATTATTACTAAGCCTAGAATGCATTCTTCCTGGGTCGATGCCCGAGCGGTTAATGGGGACGGACTGTAAATTCGTTGGCAATATGTCTACGCTGGTTCAAATCCAGCTCGGCCCAAGAATTCGCGGATCCACCATGAAATGATATAACCCTTTGTTCGTCAGAAATGACGACGAGGAAAGAATAAAAACAGTACAATTTTCTGATATATGCCTACCGCTTTATTTGCTCTGTTCTATTTATTTGTTCGCACCAATTCGGATTTTGCTAACAATCGAGCTTTCATTTCATATTAGGATTTTTCAATATAATAAATAGAATATTTTATATTCTATTTATATTGAGGAAAGAAAAAAACTCTTAAAAAAAAAAAAAAAGATCAAGTTTCAAGATAAAGATTGATTTTCACCCAAACTCAATTTGGCAGTAATAGTAATGAAACGATTACTAGTAATCGTTGTCGCTCTCACTAAAGTACCCATTCAGGGACATATCAATATATCCCTCGCACCCCGGTTATCCTTCCAACACGGAGATTCTAATCTACATAGAAATGGTTTCAATGCAATCATAAGAATATGTATACTCTACACTTGGTTTCTTGGGGATTGTAGTTCAATTGGTTAGAGCACCGCCCTGTCAAGGCGGAAGCTGCGGGTTCGAGCCCCGTCAGTCCCGACAGAATCAAATCCAGTGAAAAAATGGATTAATTGATCTCTCCTGTCGAACTGTTGAATGTGAAAAGGAATCCAACTAGTGGAATTTCATTCCCAACAGGGATTTCTCTTATTATTATTTTTTTTTGTTTCGTATTTCGTTTCTCATTAAAGACATAGGAAAATTTCCATTATCTCAACCAATACTGATTTATGAGAGAGACATATGTGGATTGCTACAATTATTGATCCTATTGAGCATTCCAAGAGATGCCGATAACATACTAGGCTAGGTTTTTCAGTTGTTTCCGATCCGTGTAATAGAGTACTATATATAGACCGGGAACACCCTACACAAATTAAAATTCGTTTCTTGTACGATACAAAATAAATGAAAATTGAACATAATTCAAAATTTCTTTGATAGCATCATTTTTTTTCAATTGGGGGGGGTACTGTCGAAGAAACTCTCTATATAATGAACTTTGCTGGAATAGTCGATCCGTTTTTATACCTTAATACTGGGTGGGACTTTTTTCATCATACTTGTTTGTTTTGTTTTCCACGAAATTAGATCATTAAAAAAAGCACTTAACTCCTTCTTTCTCCTTCGTTTCTATTCTTTGTCTTTCTTTGTAACCAATGTAAAGGTAAGAGCAGTCAAATGATACTTCATCAGATGATTCTAGAAGGAATGCGGTAAGTTATAGAAAAAAAGGAGAAATAAAAAAAGAAAAGTAAGGGGGTTGGATTGGATCAGGAATCCTATTTTTGATTCGGTATGGATCAAAAATCTTCCTATGTTATACTATTCAATTTTCGACGATGAATTGATTTGATAACTCAGATATTGTTATTCATGATATTGATCTGATTCAATATCATCGAGGTGGAATTCATCCCATTGAATTTTCAGGTGAAAGATTTCTCATCTCTATGGGATTAAATCCCGAGTTATTGCCTAATAAAAAAAACAATGAGATTATGGAAGTAAATATTCTTGCATTTATTGCTACTGCACTCTTCATTCTAGTTCCTACTGCTTTTTTACTTATAATATACGTAAAAACTGTCAGTCAAAGTGATTAATTTGAATCAAACTTGACTGACAGTTTTTAGTCAACGGTTGAAGAAATAGAAGAAATCAAATGGATTTGCATCTCGCGTCTTAAATGAAATGAGCAGACTAGAATCAGCGGGATAGTATTATATGAGATCTGATAGTATGGTAGAAAGAAAGATTCCTATATTTCTTTCTACCATACTAGCTACCATACTCACTATTATTCTTATTGGAATGTAAGAAGTTTTACTGTCTAAAAAAATGGATTCATTTTATATAGAATATGTATAATCTCAATGTATATTGATATTATGTAATGTACATAGCATCCCCACTTTATTTCTTTGCTTCATCTATTGAATTTGTCTTGATTCCAATCAATTTCAAATAATTGAAAAGCCAATTCTTAATATTACGTTTCCAATTTATAGATTTCGAATTCTTTTCGATAGGAATCCTGGTACCCATTAAAAGAATCAAATCAATGAAGGAGAAAAAAGAAAGGCTTTGCAAAATGAAAGTGATCTATCAAAAAATTGATACAGTTTGATTCTTCACCTCAATCAGTAGTACCTTTAGAGTCCACTTCTTCCCCATACTACGAGTGAAAGGGAAAATGTAAAGACTACCATTAAAGCAGCCCAAGCAAGACTTACTATATCCATGTAAATTATGTCCCCTATCTCTATGAAGGAATTATTCCATTATTGTTCACTAATAATAGTGGAATCACTGGCGCAGAGTCAAAACGGGATTATGCTCCAACACCGTTGATGAAAGGTTCCAATAAATCTGCTTATAATTCTAACAAGTTCTTACTTATAGGATCGGAAAACGTTAAGCACAAGTAAAATACGCAGTGACATGGTTGGAAGTATCCGGGAAATCCTCCTAAGATGTAGGAATAATAAGATCGATTCCTTTCTTTTCTTGTCTTTTATTTTAATGAGGTAAAAGGTATCAAAATTTAGAGTCAGGATAGGTAGTTATCTATCCCCTACCTTTGTTTCCCATTTGATCTAATCATTACTGTCTAATGGTTATCTCTGTGAAACAACCCCAGTCAATAATGGAATAGGTAGTCCTGGGATTTTTTGAAAAAAAAAAATGCTTTCTTTTTGCATTTGATATATAAAAAAAAGACAATTTTTCATCGGGTTATCGAATCGAATTCAAGACCCAGTAATTAAAGATTAGTAGTGGAATGGAAAGAATCTCATATAAAGATTTACTAATTCCATTACTAGAATCTTTCCTGGAATCTTACCTGGAATCCTAGAGACAAGCATTTACAGCACTTTAGCTTTAGAGAACCGAACTTCCAGATGGTTAGAATCAAACAAGTATCAAGGGTCCTTTTCCTCCCTTTGCTTCTGCTGGGGAAAAATTCAGTGAGTTAGATCAGCAAAATTAACTAAAGAATTTCCTTTTTTTTTGTTGATCAGGCGACACCCGGATTTGAACTGGGGAAAAAGGATTTGCAGTCCCCCGCCTTACCGCTCGGCCATGCCGCCAAACTAATACCATACGAAATATACGAGAATATTCTCCCTTTATTTGGATGGTTGGGGGATTATTAAACTTCTTTTTTTATTGTACTTGCATTTTTCTTTTTGAATCCGCTTTTCCTTAATCCCTTGCCCGAAATAAATCTGTCGTTTTTTTGATTGGGTCCATCCCTTCGGTTGTAGTTGTATGTATAGTATCTCAAAACATAAATATCCAAAAAGTTTCCCTCTCTTTTCTTTGATTTTATATATATGGAGAAATCAAAAAACCTAATGTGATTTTTCAGTCGCAAAAGCAAAAATTCAGGACAAATTGGAACCATTAACTATGAAATTAAATGTAACTGTAAATTCATAAACGATTCTTGGATTTGAATCCAAATTTGCTTTTCCTAATCCTTAACTTATTATATAATAAAATATAAATTGATCCATAACTTCAGTATTAATTCTTTTCAATAAAATCAAAATCAATAAAAAAACCTTCCCAATTTCCATTATAATTGCAACTAAAAGTATATGTAAACCCCAGAACAGAAAAGGTTAATGGTTATACAAAAATCTAATTTTGTATCTTATCCCTCTATGATGCCTATAGGCAATTATCAGGAAATTGTAGTGCTTCCATTTTTCATTGAATAGAATATAGAAATTTTGATAGAGCACAGTATGCGCTGTCCCCAACCAACTGCAATAAAAATGAAGGGGGAAACATATCTATAGAAACATATAAATAGATAGATATCTACACATGGTTAATAAATACAAGCCTTACAAATTACTATATTACCCACTTCAATCGTCTTCTCCTCAAAGATCTACATCTACAACTAAATGAAAAAATAGATATCTTTACTGCGAATCATTTGTTGAACAATAGAATCCCCGAACGAAT